GAAGTAATTTGCTTGGTATAATCCACGGTTTTTTTTTGTATACATTAGAAAGTAGCATAACTTCCGGGAAGAACCAAAGTTCTAGATTCGATATGGGGCGATTTAGTATTTCTTCATTCATTTCCATCCAATCAAAAAGGCCTTTTTTGTGATTGGGCAGATTTCTTTCTGAATCTTGATGAATCGTAAGATAAAAAAGATCGTTCTTATCAATTTTCTCAATTTTTTGGTAATTCTTATTTCCAATCTTAGTATTCTTTTTACTGTTGGGATCCATTTTGATCCAGGCCTCAATATCTACTTTTTGTCTTAGAAAAAAAAAGAGAATTTTCCAATCAAAATATTTTCTATCTGAATTTTTTTCCATATACATAATATCACCCTTTTCTAGATAATTATTGATAGGAATATTCTCCAGTATATCAAAGAATTTGTGTTTATGTGTGGTGTAATTATAAGAAATCCTTTGGTTGTTATTTACTTGTAATGGTGATCCATAAATAATATATGAGTCTGTCTTCATTTCATAATTATAATTAATAGATTTATATGATAAAAGATTAGATCTATAGTATTTTTGAAAATTCTCTTTTTGGTTTGAGTTTAATAATGAATATACTTCAAAATTTTTTTGTTTTTTGTAATGAAGTAATTGACCTTTTTCATATGAATCCCATTTCGTTAAATCTTTTTTTTGAGCCATATGGTGTTGATTGAGTCTATTTTGCCACTTTTGTGGTATTAATCCAGACCATCTAATCTGAGACAAATTGTATTGATAATGACCCCTTAACCAGTTTTTCCATTGATTCATTTGATTCGTTTCATAACTTGAAAGTTTCGTATGCCTTAATTCGGAATGAAATATTCCTTGTGTTCCAAAAGAATCCTTTATTGCAGTCTTAAGAAAAAAAGATGTTCCATGATATTCAAGAACAGATCTTAACTTATACAAATTCAAAACTCGGGTTTGTGATAATTTGTAAAATACATATGCTTGCGACAAGGAGGATAAGTCAAAAAAAGGATGTGAATTCTTCTTACTATTCCTAATATTATAAAGTAACTTTTTTATAGTCGAAATGAGGTGAATTTTTTTTTTTTTTTTTTCTTTATTTGTTTCATTATTGTAAATGTTTTTATGAATCCTTTTTTTTGTTGATTCAAGGACAAGTTGTGTATGGATTCTGAGAATAGTAATGATACATAGAAAGATATCTATGTATATTTTTTTGATGAGAATTTTTAGAAAAAAAAGTAATTTACGGATTAATCGAGTCTTTATTGGCCAAATTTTTGGGGGTGATTCTACATTAGAACTTGTTTTGTTAGGACTACTATTTATTCCTGGAGTTACTTTTTTTTTTTCTTTTGTAATACTCTTTATTTTTTTTCTGATTGTGATTGTTCTATCAGTCATATTTTTTATTTTTTTTTCTGTCGGTGAATAATTTGTCCAACCTGTAGATCGAATTTTACTAAACGAGTCATGAATTGTCTGATTGCTGATTATAGAGTCTTTTTCTTGGTTAGTTTCACTGGATTCATATATTCCTATCAATCTAAATAATAGAGTTGGATTTATTTTTAAGAGCTCTTTTTTTATTTTTTTTATAAACGAAAATAAAACGTTTTTGATAATCCCCCTTTTTGTTTCTTTTGAGTCCTGTAGAAAAAATTTACTTTTTCCTTTTAAAACTCTTAGAACTAGAAAATCCTTCTTTTTCACCTTTCCAATTTCTTTTTTTAGTTCCTTAAAAACGGGCTTAAAAAAGGAAGGTCTTTTTCGGGGAGAACCAAAAGGAAGGTCAGTTTCCAGTCCCCAAACCGTTAAAAAACAAAAATCGTCTTTTTGTTTTTGTCCTTTCTTTTTCATTCGATCTTTATAAGAGGTCCGTAGCTTAGATCCGTGCCAAGGTTTCAAACAGAAAGGAAAAAGTATTTTTATTTGAATACCATCTGTTAACCAATTTTTCGGAAATTCTTTGTCTGATAATTCAACACCAGTATAGGCACATTTAAGATGGGTTTCTCTATTCCATTCTTGTAAATCCTCAGACCACTCGGGGGGTTGGAATAATAGGATACGCCCAAAATTTTTAACGATTATCAAGGAAGGTAATAGAATATATTTTCTAAAAATCGATTGAATTATTAACAGAACAACTCTTATTACTTGCGCAAATGGAAGGGTCTCCCAAATTTCCGCCATTTCTATCTGTACTATTTCCTTTGCTTTGTTCTCCTCTTCTTTTTCTCCTCTTTTTGCCCCTTCTTCTGTATAATCTATATTTTTGAATTCTGCCCCTTTGCCCATTCTATTTCTAAAAAAAACTTTCATCAGTTCGGAGATATCAAAAGAAAAAAGAAGGCCTTTTTTTATTCTGTCCAAAAAAAGCGGGGAACGCGCATTTGCTTGAAACAGTTCCCAAATAAGAGTTTTACGCCTTTGAGCACGCATAGAACCTTTGATTATGCCTCGACGAAAATCCGATTGTTG